GAATATGATCCAATCTCAGACCCATTTGAATGTAGCAGATAATAGCGGAGCTCGAGAATTGATGTGTATTCGAATCATAGGAACTAGTAATCGCCGATATGCTCATATCGGCGACGTTATTATTGCTGTGATCAAGGAAGCAGTCCCCAATTCACCTCTAGAAAGATCTGAAGTGATCAGAGCTGTAATTGTGCGTACTTCTAAAGAACTCAAACGCGACAACGGTATGATAATACGATATGATGACAACGCTGCAGTTGTAATTGATCAAGAAGGAAATCCAAAGGGAACTCGAATTTTTGGTGCAATCGCTCGGGAATTGAGACAGTTAAATTTCACTAAAATAGTTTCATTAGCACCTGAAGTATTATAAAATAAAGCATTATAAGAACATTATAAGATATAAGATGAGATATAAACCATAATTTATAATATTTGATATTTGAACGAAATCAATTAAATTAAAATTAATTAGTAGATTGTGTTTCACGCATATACCTTTAATAAAAATGAATATTTAATAAAAATAAAATAATTAATTCATAAAAAAAAAAAAATGAAAACAAAGTATGTTGATTATATCAAAATTACGAGGCAACAAAAATTTTAGTTTATCATGGGTAGGGACACTCTTGCTGACATAATAACCTCTATACGAAATGCGGACATGGATAGAAAAGGAACCGTTCGAATACCATCTACTAACATCACCGAAAACATTATTAAAATACTTTTACGAGAAGGTTTTATTGAAAATGTGAGGAAACACCAGGAAGGCAATTTTTTTTTTTTTGCTTTAACCCTACGACATAGAAGAAATAGGAAAGGACCATGTCGAACGAGTCTAAATTTAAAACGCATCAGTCGCCCTGGTCTACGAATCTATTCTAACTATCAACAAATTCCGAGAATTTTAGGTGGAATGGGGATTGTAATTCTTTCTACTTCTCGGGGTATAATGACAGACCGAGAGGCTCGACTAGAAAGAATCGGTGGAGAAATTTTGTGTTATATATGGTAATCTTTTCGATATCAAAATTGTATCCGAACTTCCCCTATTTGTGAAAAAAAAAAGTAAAGAACAGATTTCTAATATCATTCCTCCTACATTAGATTAGCTGATATTTCAAGAGACTTTTAGATAGAAAAAAAAAAGGGATTCAGAAAGGTTTAATTTCTTAATAACTTTCCAATAATATGTTAGGGATTCGTTTAGATTAGATAATGAAGATATGGTTTTAGATTATGCTTCAGAAAAGGCCTGACGCGATTTTATACGTATACCATCAAGAGATAGAGTCAAAATAGAAGTAAGTGCTTATGATTCGACCAGAAAACGTCTAATTTATAGACTCCCCAACAAAAATTCGAATGATTAGGTAATTTTTTCAACTTCAACATTCCTTTTATTTTTTATATTTTATAGGAATACAATTTACGATTTCAAAATTTAATGAAACTTTACAAAAAGTATGTATATTCAAAATTAAGGAATGAAAAATATGAAGATAAGGGCTTCCGCTCGTAAAATTTGTGAAAAATGTCGACTAATACGTCGACGGGGACGAATTCTAATAATTTGCTCCAACCCGAGACATAAACAAAGACAAGGATAATTTTTCTAAGCGGAGACTCTCTAAAGGATCCGATATACAAATAATCTATTTTGACACGAAATGGATATATCCATAGACCTCAGACTTCATTTTTGAGATGATAAAATATGGCAAAACTTTTACCAAGAATTGGTTCCCGCAAGAATGGACGTATTAGTTCACGTAAAAATGCACGTAAAATTCCTAAGGGAGTTATTCATGTCCAAGCAAGTTTCAACAATACTATTGTGACCGTTACAGATGTACGAGGTCGGGTGATCTCTTGGTCCTCCGCAGGCGCTTGTGGATTCAGGGGCACAAGAAGAGGGACGCCATTTGCTGCTCAAACTGCAGCAGGAAATGCTATTCGGACCGTAGTGGATCAAGGTATGCAACGAGCAGAAGTCATGATAAAGGGTCCTGGTCTAGGAAGAGATGCGGCATTAAGAGCTATTCGTAGAAGTGGTATACTATTAAGTTTCGTCCGGGATGTAACCCCTATGCCACATAATGGCTGCAGGCCTCCTAAAAAAAGACGTGTGTAAGAATAAACATTGAAGAAATTTCAAGAGAAATAAATAATTCAATGATTTGATCAAAAAAAAAGAATATTATTATGGTTCGAGAGAAAGTAAGAATATCTACTCGGACACTACAGTGGAAGTGTGTTGAATCAAGAGCTGACAGTAAGCGTCTTTATTATGGACGTTTTATTCTGTCTCCACTTATGAAAGGTCAAGCCGACACAATAGGCATTGCGATGCGAAGAGCTTTGCTTGGAGAAATAGAAGGGACATGCATCACACGCGCAAAATCTAAGAAAATACCACACGAATTTTCTACTATAACGGGTATTCAAGAATCAATACATGAAATTTTAATGAATTTGAAAGAAATTGTATTGA